AGAAATTTTTGTTTTGATAAATACATTTACAATAATAAAACAAACCAAGAAATAAAAAAAAAAAAAAACAAAAAAGAAATTAACTTTATTTCGACTCTAAAAAGTGAACTTTACAATATTAAGAATAGTAAGAGGAATTCACATCTTTTTTTTGACTTATCCTCTTTATCACAAGCATATGTATTTTACAAATTATCACAAACCCAAGTTATTCATTTGTATAAGTTAAGATCTATTTTTGAGTATCATGTAACTCCCGTTTTTCTTAAGACTGCAATAAAAAATTATTTTGTAACACAAGGAATATTTCATTCCGAATTAAGACATACAAAACTTTCAAGTTCTGAAACGAATCAATGGAAAAACTGGTTAAGAGGTCATTATCAATACAATTTATCTCAGATTAGATGGTTTGAATTAATACCACAAAAATGGCGAACTACAATAAATGAAGGTGGTATTACCCAAAATAAAGATTTAACAAAATGGAATTCGTATGAAAAAGATCGATTACTTTATCACAAAAAACAAAAGGATTTTAAAGTATATCCATTACCAAACCAAAAAGATAATTTTCCAAAATACTATATATATAATCTTTTATCATATAAATCTATTAATTCTGAAATTAAGAAGTCCTCATATATTATTTATGGATCACCATCAGAATTAAATAACAACCAAAAAATTACTTTTAATTACAACAATTCTAAACAAAATTTATTTGAAAGCCTGGAGGAAATTCCTATCAATCATTATCTAGAAAAGGGCGATATTATGTATATGCAAAAAAATCCAGATAGAAAATATTTTGATTGGACAATTATCAATTTTTTTCTAAGACAAAAAATAGATATTGAGGCCTGGACCAAAATGGATTATAGCACTAATATAAATACTAAGCTTGGAAGTAAGAATTACCAAAAAATTGAGAAAATGGATAAAAACGATATTTTTTATCTGATGATTCATCAAGATTTAGAAAAAAATCCAATCAATGACAAGAAACTCTTTTTTGATTGGATGGAAATGAATGAAGAAATCCTAAACCCAATATCGACAAATATGAAACTTCCGTTCTTCCCAGAATTTGTGCCACTTTATAATGTATACAAAATAAAACCGTGGATTATACCAAGCAAATTACTTCTTTTAAATTTAAATAAAAAGAAAAACATCAATGAAAAGAAAAAATTCCATTTTTTTAGACCATCGAATGAAAAAAGACATTCTGAATTAATGAATCGAAATCAAGAAGAAAAAGAACCCGCGGGCCGAAGAGGCCTTGGATCATATTCACAAAACCAAGATAAAATGAAAAAACAATATAAGATCCGAAATAAGATGAGACCAGAAATAATTTTCTTACGGAAACACTATTTGCTGTTTCAATGGATAATAGACGATGGTTTAATTCCGAATTTAACTGAAAGAATGATCAATAATATCAAGATATATTGTTACTTGCTTGGACTGATAAATCCAAGAGATACTACTATATCGTCTATTCAAAGGAAAGAAATAAATCTGGATATAATGGTGATTCGAAAAAAATTGACTCCTATGGAATTGAATAAAAAGGGGATATTTTTTATCGATCCCATTCGTTTGTCTGTAAAAAACGACGGATACTTTATTATATATCAAACCGTAGGTATATCGTTGGTTCATAAAAGTAAGTACCAAACTCCTCAAAGATATCGAGAACAAAGATATATCAATAAAAATAAATTGGATGAATCTATCCCAAGATATCAAATAATAATTCGAAAGAGAGACAAAAAACATTATGATTTTATCGTTCCTGAAAAGATTTTATCATCTAGACGTCGTAGAGAATTGAGAATTCTAATTTCTTTCAACTCAAAGAATATAAATAGTGTGGATAAAAATAGAGTATTTTGTAACAAAAAGAACATAAAAAACAGGAATCCTTTTTTGGATCAAAAAAAGCATCTTGATAGAGATAAAAATGAATTAATTAAATTAAAGTTATTTCTTTGGCCTAATTATCGATTAGAAGACTTAGCTTGTATGAATAGATATTGGTTTAATACCAATAATGGAAGCCGTTTTAGTTTGTTAAGAATATATCCACAATTAAAAATTGTTTGATGGTACATTTTTCCTATATATTCTGTAACATATAGAAAAGCAAACAGATGCACATATGCCCTGTCTTACGTCCCAGTCTAATATTAGATCTTTTTTATTTAATAAAAAGTCAATGACGTATCAATTTGTTTGGATAAAATATATAAAATAAACGAATATATGGAATATTCCGAATTTTCGGTCTAAATTATTTGACGTTGTAAGTGTAAAAACGTACCATCTACTTTTTTATCCCTGTCCAACTAAAATTAAAATTCTTGTGTATACTAATTACTACATTAAAATGACTAATATTATTATTACTGATCAAATAATATATTTTATATGTAAATTAAAGGGTAGAAGGAGCTTTTTTTATGATAAAAAATCCATTCAGTGCAATTATTTTGAAAGAGGAAAACGAAGACAACAAGGGGTCTGTTGAATTTCAAGTAGTGAGTTTCACCAATAGGATACGGAGACTTACTTCACATTTGGAATTGCACAAAAAAGACTATTTATCTCAGAGAGGTCTGCGTAAAATTCTAGGAAAACGTCAACGGCTGCTCGCCTATTTGTCAAAAAAAAATAGAGTACGTTATAAAGAATTAATCGGACAGTTGGAGATTCGAGAAACAAAAAAATCATTAATTTGAAGAGTCATTTTGAATTTTCGCTTAAATTTTGATGAACCTCTTTTCGCTTTCAGCAATTCATGGAAGAATGAATCGGGAAAAACCTATGACTGCACCAGCTACACGAAATGACCTTATGATAGTCAATATGGGCCCTCAGCACCCATCAATGCACGGTGTTCTTCGACTCATTGTTACTCTAGATGGTGAAGATGTTATTGACTGTGAACCGATATTGGGTTATTTACATAGAGGAATGGAAAAAATTGCGGAAAACCGAACAATTATACAATATTTACCTTATGTAACACGTTGGGATTATTTAGCTACTATGTTCACTGAAGCAATAACTGTAAATGCACCAGAGCAGTTAGGCAATATTCAAGTGCCTAAAAGGGCCAGCTATATCAGAGTCATTATGTTAGAGTTAAGTCGTATAGCTTCGCATTTGTTATGGCTTGGCCCTTTTATGGCAGATATTGGCGCACAGACCCCCTTCTTCTATATTTTTCGAGAAAGAGAATTGATATATGACCTATTCGAAGCTGCTACCGGTATGCGAATGATGCATAATTATTTTCGTATTGGAGGAGTCGCTGCTGATTTACCTTATGGCTGGGTAGATAAATGTTTGGATTTTTGTGATTATTTTTTAACAAGAGTTACTGAATATCAAAGACTTATTACACGGAATCCTGTTTTTTTAGAGCGAGTTGAGGGAGTAGGCATTATTGGCGGAGAGGAGGCAATTAATTGGGGTTTATCGGGACCAATGCTACGAGCTTCCGGAATACAATGGGATCTTCGAAAGGTTGATCATTATGAGTCTTACCATGAATTTGATTGGGGAGTTCAATGGCAAAAGGAAGGGGATTCATTAGCTCGTTATTTAGTACGAATCGGTGAAATGACAGAATCAATAAAAATTATTCAACAGGCTTTAGAAGGAATTCCGGGGGGGCCCTATGAGAATTTAGAAATCCGGCGCTTTGATAAAGTATGGGATCCCGAATGGAATGATTTTGACTATCGATTTATCAGTAAAAAACCTTCTCCTACTTTTGAATTGTCAAAACAAGAACTTTATGTTAGAGTCGAAGCCCCAAAAGGAGAATTAGGAATTTTTCTGATAGGAGATAAGGGTGTTTTTCCTTGGAGATGGAAAATCCGACCACCGGGTTTTATCAATTTGCAAATCCTTCCTCAATTAGTTAAAAGAATGAAATTGGCTGATATTATGACAATACTAGGTAGCATAGATATCATTATGGGAGAAGTTGATCGTTAAAATGATAATAGATACAACAGAAGTACAAGCTATCAATTCTTTTTTTAGATTGGAATCCTTAAAAGAGGTATATGAGATCATATGGATGCTTGTCCCTATTTTTACTCCTGTATTAGGAATCACAATAGGTGTACTAGTAATTGTTTGGTTAGAAAGAGAAATATCTGCGGGGATACAACAACGTATTGGCCCTGAATACGCCGGGCCTTTGGGAATTCTTCAAGCTTTAGCAGATGGTACAAAATTACTTTTCAAAGAGAATCTTCTTCCATCAAGAGGAGATACTCGTTTATTCAGTATCGGACCATCCATAGCAGTCACATCAATTCTACTAAGTTCTTTAGTAATTCCTTTTGGATATCGCCTTGTTCTAGCCGATTTAAGTATTGGTGTTTTTTTATGGATTGCCATTTCAAGTATTGCTCCCGTGGGCCTTCTTATGTCAGGTTATGGATCAAATAATAAATATTCCTTTTTAGGTGGTTTACGGGCTGCTGCTCAATCAATTAGTTATGAAATACCATTAACTCTATGTGTGTTATCAATATCTCTACGTGTGATTCGTTAAGACATAAAATTTCCTCTATGTCTTTTCTTTCTAGGAAGGAAATTTCATGGGTTGAATATACCTTTTTATTTTTTATTCATCATTCGGATTGATGAACTAAACCAGATAGTTATATGAGTGAAAAAAACAGTTTCTTACTTTGCAGTAAAAAGATTCAGTCTCATTTCCTATGTACAAGTGTTAAGTGAAAGTAAACATAAGCATTATATACTATACTATTTACCCCAAGATTGAGTGATTAGTCATCATGACTTGAAGCGGGTTCAAAAGGAGCAACTATCTAGGGATTTTACTAGCTATTAACAGACATGTATTACCCTAATGAGCGGGGGGGTCCTTGTGACCAAAAAGGGTGGATAGTTAGGAACACCAAGGTACACAAAGGATTCGTAATAGAGATTATGTAAGTTATTCA